CACTATTATCCGCAACATTCAAATAGGTTTGGGGTTGAATCATATCATTTTTTTATCTGTTCTTTCAATGCACAAAGCAAGGATCCAAGAAAAAAAAAAGAAATATTTTTTGTCAAAAACCTACTATTTTTCATTTCCAAGACCGATTTCTTTTGGTTTTACACCCTTATCCTCCCGAAATAATCCTCCCGAAATAATAAATTGAGTTCGTATAGAGATTTTGGACGCCGCTATTGAAATAGCCTTTCTGGCTATATTTTCTGATACTCCGCCCATTTCATAAAGTATTCGACCCGGTTTAACAACAGCAACCCAATATTCGGGGGATCCTTTCCCCGAACCCATACGTGTTTCTGCAGGTCTTATTGTAACTGGTTTGTCTGGAAATATACGTACCCATATTTTTCCACCACGACGTGCATTTCGGGTCATTCCTCGTCGACCTGCTTCTATTTGTCTAGATGTGATCCAAGCGGGTTCAAGTGCCTGAAGACCATATTTCCCAAAACAAATATGATTACCTCGAAAAGATATTCCCTTCATTCGTCCTCTATGTTGTTTACGGAATCTAGTTCTTTTAGGGTTATAGTGGATGGTTGTTTCTAAATTCCATCTCTACTACAGAACTGGACATGAGAGTTTCTTCTCATCCAGCTCCTCGCGAATAATAGGATTCAAAATAGTTAATTTGAATTAAGATATATGTATTTAATTAATAATAGATAATCATTTGAATCGCGGGATTCTTTGAGATTTTATATAATCCATTAGTAAGTTGTATATCCTGTTTGGATATTTAATTCTACATATTAAACATATATGTTTTTTATGATAGTCTTTTTTCTCTTAATTATTGATAATGAAAATATTATTACTTATATATAACCTTCTATTGAATCTTTCATTTTTTTTTTACTTTTTTCATATTGAAAATTTATCAATCTAAAAAAGGGTTTTCGCGGGCGAATATTCTTTATTTGAGTTGTAGGCTTAGCTCATGACTTCTCAAAATAGATGAATTGGTTCTCGGTTTCTTCCGCCATCCCGGCCAATGAATCATTAGAATTTTTTTTATAGAATCTTTTACATTCACAGGTTTCATCGTTCCCATCACTTTTTGCTTAATGGCTAGGTCTCAATTCTACAATGGAGCTCTTATCTTAATGAAATTTATTTTTGAGTCAATCTTCTCAGTCTTTATTGGCTCGAGTCTCTTGGTTTTTTCTATGAAGAGATTCATTTAATTATGAATGAATCGATATTGATGCTTTATTACATTGCCTTTTATGAGATGACTCATAGACCCTACATATTGGAATTCTATATCGTTGATATTTTTTATCTCTTTCTCTCACCCGTCCATTTATCCACATCTTTTTTCTATATTTTCGCTTCACAACTTCGACGTCCTATTGATTTTTTGTTTATGCAAAATAGATTTCAGTTGCTACAATGCTATGATCAATATATCATACCTTGACTGGCTTTTTAGACCCAGATAATACGAAGCAATGAGTTGGTTTTGAGTTCTATAGTTATTAGTTTATATTATGGGGTCCTTTTTTTTTTTTTTATCTTACCCCTAAAAAACCCAACGAGTCACACACTAAGCATAGCACTAAACTAAAATGGTCAATCAAATTTTTATTCAACCCTATAGAATTGTTTATTTCATTTTTGATTGAACAAAAAATACTAACTACTCATTTATTCTTTTTTGTTCAATTAATGGATAGAAACAAAAGAAAAGTCAATATTTGTTAGTCATTGTCTATAAATATCCAAATTTTGATGCCTAATACCCCATAGATAGTTCGAACTGTATAGCAACAATAATCTATTTTAGCGCGAATGGTTTGTAGGGGAACTCTACCTTCTCTGATCCACTCGATGCGTGCAATTTCTTTTCCATCTATACGCCCCCCTATTTGGACTTGAATTCCTTTTGTATCGGTTTGTTCAGTTAATTCAATAGCTTTTTTCATTGCTTTCCGAAATGAAACTCTATTTTTCAATTGTCCAGCTATAAATTCTCCAAGAATGTTGGAGTTTCCATAAGGTTTTGCAATTCTTCTGATAGCAATGTTAAGTTTTCGGTTTACCCAATTAAATTCTTTTTCTAAATTCATCTGTAATTCTTCGATTCCGCGTGGTCTACTTTCTATTAAAAATTTTTGGAATCCCATATAAATTATGACTTGTATCAGGTCGATTCTTTTTTGAATCTCTATACGCGCAATTCCCTCGACACCCGAGGATATTCTCATATTTTTTTGTACATATATCTTGATATAATTTCGTATTTTTTGATCTTCTTGTAAACCTTCAGAATAATTTTTTGGTTGTGCAAACCAAAGGGAATCATGACTCTGGGTTGTGCCAAGTCTGAAGCCAAGTGGATTTATTTTTTGTCCCATACTCCCTCACTACTATACATATTGTGATATATTATATCTGTATATTTCTTTTTACATGTAGGTTTTTTGACCGTGCGAGATAG